CAGGGAATAGTTTAGTTAGAATTTCAGCTTTGGGTGCTGATGGCGGAGTTAGTCTCCTTCCTTGAGTCTTGGGGAGGGGTGGTCCTCCTTTTCTGGTTTACAAGACCAGGGTATTTTATATACTACAAAGACTCTTCATTTTAATAGGTTGTTTTCGATGATGCTGGTGATTGGTATAAGTACTAGGATGATTAGGAAGTATAAGATGGAGGCTAGTTGGCCGATGATGATGAATGGATGTTCTACGGGTTGTCCTCCGATTCATGTTAGTGCAATGAGGTCTGCTACTAGTATTCAGAATAGGCATTGGCTTAATGGTCGAAATATTATGCTTCGTTGTTTGGATGTGTGTAGTATGGGTATTAAGATTAGGATTAGGATAGAGGCTACTAGGGCTAGCACTCCGCCTAGTTTATTAGGAATTGAACGTAGGATAGCGTAGGCGAATAGGAAATATCATTCTGGTTTAATATGGGGTGGGGTGTTTAGTGGATTTGCTGGGGTATAGTTGTCTGGGTCTCCTAGTAGGTCTGGTGAGAATAGTACTAGGGTTAGTAGGATTAGTATTATGAATAAGGCTCCTAGAATGTCTTTAATAGTGTAGTATGGATGAAATGGGATTTTGTCTATATCTGATGAGATTCCAGTAGGGTTATTGGATCCGGTTTCGTGTAGGAATAGGAGATGTACGGCTGCGAGGGCGGTAATGATGAAGGGCAGGATAAAGTGAAAGGCGAAGAATCGTGTGAGGGTTGCTTTGTCGACGGAAAAGCCTCCCCAGATTCACTCTACGAGGTTTGTTCCAATATAGGGGATGGCTGATAGTAGGTTTGTGATGACCGTAGCTCCTCAGAATGATATTTGTCCTCAGGGCAGGACGTAGCCTATAAAGGCTGTTGCTATTACGGTAAATAGTAGGATTACTCCAATGTTTCATGTTTCTCGGAATATATAGGATCCGTAGTATAGACCTCGGCCTACGTGGATGAACAGGCAAATAAAGAATATGGATGCTCCGTTTGCATGTAGGTAGCGAATAATTCATCCGTAATTTACGTCTCGACAGATGTGTGTTACTGATGAGAAAGCTGTTGTTGTGTCTGATGTGTAGTGTATTGCTAAGAATAGGCCTGTTAGGATTTGCAAAATTAGGCAGATGCCTAAGAGGGAACCGAAGTTTCATCATGATGAGATGTTTGAGGGGGCTGGGAGGTCAATGAATGCGTTGTTGATAATTTTTATTAGCGGGTGTGATTTTCGGATGTTAGTCATTAAGGTTCTTGTAGTTGAAACACAACGATGATTTTTCATGTCATTGGTCATGGTTGGATTCCATGTGAGAATAATGACAATGTATATTGCATTTATTTTAAGTACTATTTTTGTTATTGGGTTTGTTGGTTTTTCTTCTAAGCCCTCTCCTATTTATGGTGGACTTGGGTTGATTGTAAGTGGTGGAGTTGGTTGTGGTATTGTATTGAATTTTGGTGGGTCTTTTTTAGGCCTAATGGTGTTTTTGATTTATTTGGGGGGTATGTTGGTGGTTTTTGGTTATACTACTGCTATGGCTACTGAGATGTACCCTGAGGTTTGAATTTCTAATAAGACTGTTCTTGGGGTATTTGTTTCTGGTTTAATAATGGAGTTTTGTATGGTTTATTATGCGTTGAAAGAGGAGGAAGTGGAAATTATCTTTAAGTTTAATGGGCTTGGGGATTGAGTAATTTATGATACGGGTGATTCAGGGTTTTTTAGTGAGGAGGCTATGGGGATTGCTGCTTTATATAGTTATGGTACTTGATTAGTTATTGTTACTGGCTGATCATTGCTTATTGGAGTTGTTGTTATTATAGAGATTACTCGTGGTAATTAAATAGTATTATGCTGATTATAATAGTGATTAGAAAAGAGAGAAAATATAGTTTGATTAGACCTTTTTGGTTTGATACTATGATTGATATTTTTATTTGGATATAAGAGGTTGTTTTTGGTAGAATGGTTTCTAGTCAGATTAAGTCTAGTAATGATGATGCGGATTTTTGGCTTATGGATAGGTTGTGGTATGTTGGTAGGCGGTGTATGATGGAGGGGTAATATCCTAATATGTTGGAAAATTTGTATGTTTGTGATGGGTATTTAAATTTCAGGTAGTAGGTTGTGTTGTTTAGCTCTAAGGCTAGTATGAAGCCTGTGATGGTTACGATTAGGGCTGTTATTTTTATGTAAAGGGGTATTGTCATGTTTGGTACTGTCATTGGTGGAATGTTGTTGGAGATGATAAAGCCGGCGAAAATGCTTCCGATTAGAAGGCGTTTAATAGAGTTAATTAGTAGGGGATTATTTTCATTAATTAGGACTAGGGGTGGGAAACGTGGCTGTCCTAGTAGTGCAAAGAAGATAATTCGAGTGCTGTAGGCAGCGGTTAGGGATGTGGCAATTAATGTTATTAGTAGGGCTCAGGCGTTTGTGTAGGATGTATTTGCTGCTTCAATGATAAGATCTTTTGAGTAGAATCCTGTGAGATAGGGTATTCCTGTTAATGCCAGGCTTCCAATAATTAGTGCTGTTGTTGTGAATGGTATTGTTTTATACAGTCCGCCTATTTTTCGGATGTCTTGTTCGTCGTTAAGGCTGTGGATAATGGATCCGGAGCATATGAATAGTATTGCTTTGAAGAAAGCGTGTATGCAGATGTGAAGAAATGCTAGGTGGGGTTGGTTGATGCCGATTGTCACTATTATCAAGCCTAGTTGGCTTGAAGTTGAGAAGGCTACGATTTTTTTGATATCATTTTGTGTGATTGCACATAGTGCTGTAAATAGGGTGGTAATAGCTCCTAGGCATAGGGTTATAGTTTGAACTGGTTTGTTAGTTTCTATTAAGGGGTAGAAGCGGATTAGTAGAAATACCCCTGCTACTACTATTGTACTGGAGTGTAGTAGTGCTGATACGGGAGTCGGGCCTTCTATTGCTGAAGGTAATCAGGGATGTAGTCCAAATTGAGCTGATTTTCCTGCTGCGGCTAGGAGTAGGCCGATTAATGGTATGTTTGGACATTCATTGTTTAGCATAAAGATTTGTTGAAAGTCTCATGCGTTTGAGTGGGATAGGAATCATGCTATGGATAGGACAAATCCAATGTCTCCGATGCGATTATATAGGATTGCTTGTAGTGCGGCTGTGTTGGCGTCCGTTCGTCCGTGTCATCATCCGATTAGCAAGAATGATATGATTCCTACGCCTTCTCATCCGATAAAGAGTTGGAAGAGGTTGTTGGCAGTTACGAGAATTATTATAGTAATTAGGAATAGTAGTAGGTATTTAAAGAATCGGTTGATGAAGGGGTCTGAGTGTATGTATCATATGGAGAATTCTATAATTGATCATGTGACGAATAGTGCTACGGGGATGAATATTACTGAGAAGTAGTCTATTTTAAAGCTAAGAGAGAGTTCTACGGTTTGTAGAGTTATTCAGTGTCAGTTTGAAATAATTATTTCTTGGCCCGTGTGGGTAAATATTAGTAAGGGGACTAGGCTGAGAGTGAAGGCGTAGGATACGGTGGTTTTTACGTAGTTAGGGTAGAGGTTGGTTTTGTAGATGTTTGAGTTGGATATTATAATTGGGATGGTTAGAATAGTTAGTGTGGTTAATGTGAGTGAGGTGAATGGGTTTATTACTTTTATTTGGAGTTGCACCAATTTTTTGGTTCCTAAGACCAACGGATAACTGCTATCCTTTAAAAGTTGAAAAAGCCACATTTTTAAGTGTGGAGGCATGAGTTAGCAGTTCTTGCAAACTTTTTCGGTAGATAAGAATATTTAATTTTCTATTACTAGATTCACAATCTAGGGTTTTTATTAAACTATATCTACAGTAAAGAGGTCCTAGGATCATTTTAGGGTTTAAAGTCAGTAGTAGTAGTGGTAGAATATGTAGGGCTATGAGGGCGTTTTCTCGTGTAAATGAGGGTTTAATGTTGTTAATGTGGTGGGTGTATTTTCCTCGTTGTGTTGTAATTAGTATGTAGAGAGAGTAGAGGGCTGTAATTATTATGTTTATTCCTATGAGAATAATTGTGATGTTGGATCATGAAAATGATGCTGTAATGATAAATAATTCTCCGATTAGATTGATGGATGGGGGTAGGGCTAGGTTTGTGAGGCTTGCTATTAGTCATCATGTTGCTATGAGTGGTAGGAGTGTTTGCAGTCCTCGGGCTAGGATTATGGTTCGGCTGTGTACTCGTTCATAGTTAGTGTTGGCTAGGCAGAATAGCATGGAGGATGTTAGTCCGTGGGCAATTATAAGGGCTGTGGCTCCTATGAAGCTTCAGGGGGTTTGAATTATGATTGCTACGATTACAAGTGCTATATGACTTACTGATGAATAAGCGATTAAGGATTTTAGGTCGGTTTGGCGTAAGCAGATAGAGCTGGTTATGATTATACCTCATATGGAAAGCATGAGGAATGGATAGGCTATATAGTTTGTTAGTGGGTTTAGAATAGTAGTGATTCGCATTATGCCATAGCCTCCGAGTTTTAGCAGTACGGCTGCTAGCACTATTGAACCTGCAATGGGGGCTTCTACATGGGCTTTTGGTAGTCAAAGATGAAGTCCGTACAGAGGTATTTTTACTATGAAGGCTATGATGCATGCTAATCATATAAAAATGTTTGATCAAGAGTTGGGTAATGGTTGGGATCAGTAATGGATGATCAAGAAGTTTAGTGAGCCTGTGGTATTTTGGGTATAAACTAGTGCTACTAGCAATGGTAGGGATCCTGCTAGGGTGTAGAATAGGAAGTAAAGTCCTGCATTGAGTCGTTCTGTTTGGTTTCCTCAGCGTGTGATGATGATTAGTGTGGGTACTAGTGTTGCTTCAAATAGGATGTAGAATAAGATTAGTTCGGTGGCGGTGAAGGTTATGATTAGGAATAATTGTAGTAGAATTAGTATGGTAATATATAGTTTTTTTCGGGTTGTAGTTTCTTTTGATAGGTGGGATTGGCTAGCTATTAATATGAGGGGGAGGAGTCATGTGGTTAGAACTAGTAGGGGTGTTGATAGTGGGTCGGAGAAGAATGTTAAGGAAAAATTAAGGCTGTTTTCGCTTAGTTGATTTAGTAGAGAGACTAGGCTAATGAGGAGGCTATGCATTGTTGTATTAATTCAGATTATGTTGTGTTTAGATATTCATGTTATGGGTAGTAGTATTGTTGTTGGGATAATAATTTTTAGCATTGTAAGAGGTTTAAGTTTTGGACGTAGTCGGTACCGTATGTGTTGGATACTATTACTAGTAGTGATAGGCCTAGTGCAGCTTCGCAGGCTGCAAATACTAGTAAAATAATGGGTATTATGCTAGCTAGGGTGAAGTGTATGTTTAAGACAATTAGGGTTGATATGATGAATAGTGATAGTATCATTCCTTCTAGGCATAGTAGTGAAGATATTAAGTGGGATCGATATATAAGTAATCCTGCAAGGGCAATTGCGAATGCTGTGATGATGTTTATGTATACTAATGGCACTTGATAATTATGAAGTAAATCATAGTCTAATGAGTCGAAATCATTTGTTTTGTTTTAAACTAATTATCATATTCTGTTCATTCTAGGCCTTTTTGGGTTCATTCGTATGCTAGGCTTGCTGCTAGTAGGGTAAGAAGGAATAGTGCTATTGTGAGTATTGTTTTTAGATTGTTTGTTTGGGATGCTCATGGTAGGGGGAGGAGAAGGGCGATTTCTAGATCAAAGAGGAGAAATGTAATGGCTACTAGGAAAAATTTTATTGAGAATGGGAGGCGTGCTGATCCTATGGGGTCAAATCCACATTCGTATGGGCTTGTTTTTTCTGAATATGCGTTTAGTTGGGGTAATCAGAATGCGATTAGTACGAGTAAGGAGGCTAGGGCTACGTTTGTGAATAGTGTTAGTATAATATTTATTACTCTTTTTCGGGGTTTACCGAAACTGATTGATTGGAAGTCAATTGTACTATTTAATACTAAAAGAGTAGGATCCTCATCAATAAATTGATACGTAAAGGAATAGTCAAACTACATCTACGAAGTGTCAGTATCAAGCTGCGGCCTCAAAACCGAAGTGATGGTTGGATGTGAAGTGGAATTTTAGTTGACGTAATAAGCATACTGCTAGGAAAGTAGATCCGATAATTACGTGCAATCCGTGAAATCCTGTGGCCACGAAGAAAGTGGATCCATATACTCCGTCGGAAATTGTAAATGGTGCTTCGTAATATTCTGAGGCTTGGAGGAGGGTAAAGTATACACCTAGTGCAATGGTGATGGATAGTGCTTGGATTATGTGTTTTCGGTCCCCTTCTATTAGGCTATGATGGGCTCAGGTAATGGATACTCCTGAGGCGAGGAGGATTGAGGTGTTTAATAGAGGTACTTCTAGGGGGTTTAATGGGTGAATTCCTGTTGGTGGTCAGCAACCTCCCAATTCGGGTGTTGGTGCTAGGCTTGAGTGGTAGAAAGCTCAAAAGAATCCAGTGAAGAACAGAACCTCGGAAATAATAAATAGAATTATACCGTATCGTAAGCCCTTTTGGACAACTGATGTGTGGTGGCCTTGGAAGGTGCTTTCTCGAATAATGTCTCGTCACCACTGGTATATTGTCAAAGTATTGGTTAATAGTCCTAGGGATAGTAAGAGTATAGAGTTAAAGTGAAATCATATGATTAGGCCTGATGTTATTAAAAGGGCTGACAGGGCTCCGGTAAGTGGTCATGGGCTTGGGTTTACTATGTGGTATGCATGTGTTTGGTGGGTCATTATGTATTATCGTGTAGATATAAGCTTACTAGCAGTGTAAATACATAAGCTTGGATCAGAGCTACTGCAAATTCAAGAATGGTTAATAGAATGAGGATAATAAATGTGATAAAAGCTGTTATAGTGCTGATGTTGAGTAGTGCTAATGTGGCCCCTCCGATTAGATGAATTAATAGATGTCCTGCTGTAATGTTGGCTGTTAGTCGTACGGCTAGGGCTGTTGGTTGAATAAATAGGCTAATAGTTTCAATGATTACGAGTATAGGGATTAATGGGGCGGGTGTTCCTTGTGGTAGAAGGTGGGCTAGTGATGCTTTGGTTTTATGGCGGAATCCTGTGAGTACAGTTGCTGATCATAGGGGGATTGCTATACCCAGGTTTATCGATAGTTGTGTGGTGGGTGTGAATGAGTGTGGTAGTAGGCCTAGGATGTTTGTTGAGCCGATGAATATAATTAGAGATATGAGTATTAGTGATCAGGTTTGGCCTTTTTGGTTGTGAATAGCTATTATTTGTTTGGATGTTAGTTGGATTAATCATTGTTGGATTGAGATTGTGCGGTTATTAATGAGTCGTTTGGGTGTTGGGAATAGTAAGCTTGGGAATATAATAATTAAGGTGACAATGGGTAGTCCTATTATCGTAGGGGCAATGAAAGAGGCAAATAGATTTTCGTTCATTTTATTTCTCAAGGGGTGCTATGTTTTTGAGTTTTGAGTTCAATTGATTCTGGGCTTGCTGGGTATGAGTAGTTTGAGATTTTTAGTTGGAATAAAATAAATAATGTTATAATTATTGATATAATTGTAATGAATCATGTAGATGTATCTAATTGTGGCATACCATTGAGGGAAGATTTAGGCTCCCGATCTCTAACTTAAAAGGTTAGTGCTGACTAGCTTCTCAATGAACCTGTTAATATTGATGTTGACCATTTTTCGAAGTACTTTAATGGGACAAGTTCAAGTACAATGGGCATGAAGCTGTGGTTAGATCCACAGATTTCTGAGCATTGCCCGTAATAGAGGCCAGGTCGTGTGGATATTAGAGTTGTTTGGTTTAGTCGTCCGGGGATAGCATCTGTTTTTAAACCGAGGGATGGGACGGCTCATGAGTGTAATACGTCTTCAGAAGATACTAATATTCGAATTGTTATTTCTATTGGCAGAACAACTCGATTGTCTACTTCTAGTAGTCGTATTTCTCCGGGTTTAAGATCTGATGTGGGGATTATATATGAGTCAAAGGTGAGGTCTTCATAGTCTGTATACTCATAGCTTCAATATCATTGATGTCCTATGGTTTTTACAGTTAAGGTTGGATTATTAATTTCGTCTATTATGTAAAGGATTCGTAATGATGGAAGGGCAATAAGAATTAGAATAATAGCAGGTAGGATTGTTCAAATTGTCTCTACTTCTTGAGCATCCATTGTGCTAGTGTGTGTCAGTTTTGTTGTTAGTATAAGTGAGATGATATATAACACTAAAGAGCTAATTAAGAATACAATTATTAAGGTGTGATCGTGAAAGTGTAGGAGTTCTTCTATGATGGGTGAAGTGGCGTCTTGGAAGCCTAGTTGAAAAGGGTAAGCCATAGAGGTATATAGGGCTTTCACCTATAATATAACTTCGACAAAGTTATGTAATATTTTACTAATACCTCGATTATCGAGAAAGACATAGTGGTTATGACGTTGGCTTGAAACCAGTGGGAGAGGGTTCGATTCCTTCCTTTCTTATGTTTATTTTAGGTTAATATATGTTGGTTCTTCAAATGTGTGATAGGGAGGAGGACATCCGTGCAGTCATTCTAGGTTTGTGCTTGTCAGTTCTACTGCAGACACCTCTCGTTTTGATGCGAATGCTTCTCAGATAATGAAGACTATTAATATCACTGCTGTTAGTGAGATGAATGAGCCTATTGAGGAGATAGTATTTCATGCTGTGTATGCGTCAGGATAATCGGAGTATCGTCGAGGTATTCCGGATAGTCCTAGAAAGTGTTGTGGAAAGAATGTTATATTTACTCCTACGAATATGATTACAAAGTGAACTTTTGCTCATGCTTGGTTGAGTGTATATCCAGAGAATAGGGGGAATCAGTGAACAAAGCCCCCTATAATGGCAAACACTGCTCCTATGGATAGGACATAGTGGAAGTGTGCGACTACATAATATGTATCATGTAGTACAATATCTAGGGAGGAATTAGCTAGTACAATGCCCGTTAGACCTCCTACGGTGAATAAGAAGATGAAGCCCAGAGCTCATAGCATTGCGGGTGATCATTTAATATTGCCGCCGTGCAGGGTAGCTAGTCAACTAAATACTTTTACTCCAGTGGGGATAGCAATGATTATTGTGGCAGATGTAAAGTATGCTCGGGTGTCCACGTCTATTCCTACGGTGAATATGTGGTGAGCCCATACAATAAAACCTAAGAATCCAATGGACATTATGGCTCACACTATGCCTATATATCCAAATGGTTCTTTTTTACCTGAATAATAGGTTACAATGTGGGAGATTATTCCGAATCCTGGTAAGATGAGAATATATACTTCTGGGTGTCCGAAAAATCAGAATAGATGTTGATAAAGGATAGGGTCTCCACCGCCTGCTGGATCAAAAAAGGTTGTGTTCAGATTGCGGTCTGTCAGTAGTATAGTAATGCCAGCTGCTAGAACTGGCAGGGATAGTAGAAGTAGTACGGCTGTGATTAGTACTGATCAGACGAATAGGGGTGTTTGGTATTGAGACATTGCGGGAGGTTTTATGTTAATAATTGTGGTAATGAAATTAATAGCCCCTAGGATTGATGATACACCTGCAAGGTGTAGGGAGAAAATTGTTAGATCAACTGAAGCCCCTGCATGGGCTAAGTTTCCAGCTAAAGGTGGGTATACAGTTCATCCAGTACCCGCCCCGGCTTCTACTATTGAGGATGCCAGTAGTAATAGGAAGGATGGTGGAAGTAGTCAGAAACTTATGTTGTTTATACGTGGAAAGGCCATATCGGGGGCTCCAATTATTAGAGGTACGAGTCAGTTACCAAAACCTCCAATTATAATGGGTATTACTATAAAGAAGATTATTACAAAGGCATGAGCTGTAACAATTACATTATAGATTTGGTCATCGCCAAGTAGAGTTCCGGGCTGACCTAGTTCAGCGCGAATTAGTAGGCTCAAGGCAGTGCCCACTATTCCTGCTCAGGCACCAAATAGTAGGTACAGGGTGCCGATGTCTTTGTGGTTTGTTGAGTATAGTCAACGATTTACGAACATAGGTAAAATGGCTGAGCAAGCATTAGACTGTAAATCTAAAGACAGAGGTTAAGCCCTCTTTTTGCCAAGTTCCGTGGTGAATGTCATGTTGAATTGCAAATTCGAAGAAGCAGCTTCAATTCTGCCGGGACTTCTCCCGCCTTTTTTTTCCTGCGGCGGGAGAAGTAGATTGAAGCCAGTTGATTAGGGTGTTTAGCTGTTAACTAAAAGTTTCGTGGGTATGTAATCCCACCAATCTAGTGAGGATTTAGCTTAATTAAAGTGTTTGATTTGCATTCAATTGATGTAGGATGAGTCCTGCAGTCCTTAGGTTTTCAGGAGTTAAGTACTTTGTACTTGCTTAGAGCTTTGAAGGCTCTTGGTCTGTATTAACCTAAATTCCTAGTTTAGGGATGAGAGGGCTGGTGTTATAGGTAGGATTAGTGTTGATAGTACAATTATTGTGGGGAGTAGTTTTATTTGCTTTGTGTGTTCGAATTGTCATTTTATTTTTATGTTGTTGGTGGATGGGAACATGGTCAGTGAGGAGGAGTAAGCTAGTCGTATGTAAAAATAGAGGTTTAGTAGTGCTGTTATTGCTATGAGTGTTGGCATAATGATGCTTTCATTTTTTGTTATTTCTTGAATGATTATTCATTTTGGTATAAATCCTGATAGTGGAGGTAGGCCTCCTATTGAGAGCAGGGTTACTATTATTAGGCTTGTAATGATGGGTATTTTGTTTCATGTGTGGGATAGGGATAAAGTTGTGGTTGCTGAGCTGTGGATTAATAGTATGAATATTGCTAGTGTTATTGTGATGTAGATTAGTAAGTTTAAGATTGTTATGGTTGTGTTGTATGGTAATACTGCTGTCATTCATCCTATGTGTGCGATTGATGAGTATGCTATGATTTTTCGAAGTTGGGTTTGGTTTAGTCCTCCTCATCCTCCGATTAAAATTGATAGTATGGCTATAGTTAGTATTAGGCTTGGATTGATTGATTGTGAGATTTGGCATAGTACTGACAGTGGGGCTAGTTTTTGTCATGTTAGTAATAGTAGGCCTGCTTGTAGTGAAATGCCTTGGGTTACTTCTGGGACTCAGAAGTGGAAAGGTGAGAGTCCTAGTTTTATGGCTAGGGCCATGGTTATTATTGTTATTGCTACTGGGTTAAATATTTTTGTAATAGTTCATTGGCCAGAGTATAGGAGGTTGATGATGATGGCTATTATTAGTATTATGGAGGCTGTGGCTTGTGTTAGGAAATATTTTGTGGCTGCTTCTATGGCTCGTGGATTAAAATTTTTTATTAATACTGGGATTATTGCTAATAGGTTTATTTCGAATCCGATTCAGATGAGTAGTCAGTGTGAGCTGATTATTACTAGTATGGTTCCGGATATTACTGTTATAATAAGGGTGGTATAGATAATGGGATTTATTAGTATGGGAAGGGTATGAACCAACATTTTCGGGGTATGGGCCCGATAGCTTAGTTTAGCTGACCTTACTGTAGAATGTGGTGTATTTTGGTAGCACGGAGAATTTTGAATTCTCAGGTTTAGGTTCGAGTCCTATTGTTCTAGAAATAAGAGGGTTTGAACCTCTATTTTTTACTCTATCAAAGTAACTCTTTTATCAGACATATTTCTATAATTGCGGGGGAATGCTTGCTGTTATGATAGGGAGTGAGATGTGTCATATACATAGAGCTAGTGTTAGGGGCAGGAAGCTTTTTCATAGTAAGTGTATTAGTTGGTCGTATCGGAATCGTGGGTATGATGCTCGGATTCATAGGAAAGTAATTGTTAATGCGAGTGTTTTTAGTACGAAGTTGATTGTGTATAGTTCTGATGTGTGTGGGTCGTGGAATGCTCCTAGAAAGAGAATTGCTGTAAATGCATTTATTATGATGATGTTGGCATATTCTGCTATGAAGAATATAGCGAAAGGTCCGGCTGCATATTCTACGTTAAAGCCTGATACAAGTTCTGACTCTCCTTCTGCAAGGTCGAATGGGGCTCGGTTGGTTTCTGCTAGGGTTGAGATAAATCATATTATGGCTAGGGGTCAGGATGTAAAGATTATTCAAATGTGTTCTTGTGTTGTGATTAGGGTGGATAGGGTGTATGATCCGTTTATTAGGAGTACTGATAGCAGGATAATTGCCAGTGTTACTTCATATGAAATTGTTTGGGCTACTGCTCGTAGGGCCCCGATGAGTGCGTATTTTGAGTTGGATGCTCATCCTGATCATAGGATGGAATAGACTGCTAGGCTTGATATGGCTAGCATGAATAGTACTCCTAGATTTATGTTGATTAGGGGGTAGGGTATTGGTAGTGGAACTCATATTGTTAGTGCTAGAGATAGGGCTAGGATTGGTGCTATAATGAACATGGAGGTTGAGGATGTGGCTGGTCGTAGGGGTTCTTTGGTGAATAGTTTTAGGGCATCGGCGATGGGTTGGAGTAGGCCGTAGGGGCCTACGACGTTGGGTCCTTTTCGTAGTTGTATATAACCTAGTACTTTTCGTTCTACTAGGGTGAGGAATGCTACGGCCAGTAGGATAGGAATAATTAGGCTTAGAATGTTAATTATGAACATGTTATTAGGGAGAGGAGTTGAACCTCTGGTTATAAAGGTTTAAGTTTTACGCAATTACCGGTCTCTGCCACCCTAATGTGCCCTGTTCTAGGGCTGGATTTATTATGAGTTAATTAAGTTAAGATTATGTCATTAATTATCTCTGAGACGCGTTTGTGGGGTTGGTCCCATTTCTCTTGTCCTTTCGTACTGGGAGAAATTTATAATAGATAGAAACCGACCTGGATTGCTCCGGTCTGAACTCAGATCACGTAGGACTTTAATCGTTGAACAAACGAACCTTTAATAGCGGTTGCACCATTTGGGTGTCCTGATCCAACATCGAGGTCGTAAACCCTATTGTCGATAGGAACTCTAGAATAGGATTGCGCTGTTATCCCTAGGGTAACTTGTTCCGTTGATCAAAATTTTGGATCAATAAGTGATGTTATGGTTACTTTGACTGGTTTGTCTAGGTTAAAATCACTCGGAGGGTTTTTTGTACTCCGAGGTCACCCCAACCGAAATTGCTAATCCAGGTTAAGTTATGTTTTATCCCTTTGTGGTTGAATTGTTTAACTTTTGGAATAGTTAATTAAAGCTCCATAGGGTCTTCTCGTCTTATTTTTTTATTCCCGCCTCTTCACGGGAAGGTCAATTTCACTGATTGGAAGTAAGAGACAGTAAAACCCTCGTGTGGCCATTCATACAAGTCCTTATTTGGAGAACAAGTGATTATGCTACCTTTGCACGGTCAGAATACCGCGGCCGTTAAACTGGTGTCACTGGGCAGGCATTGCCTCTAATACTAGTAATGCTAGAGGTGATGTTTTTGGTAAACAGGCGGGGTTTGTGTTTGCCGAGTTCCTTTTACTTCTTTTAATCTTTCCTTGGTGCACTCCTGTGTTGGGTTAACAATATAATTGATAAACGTTTTAGTGTTGTTTTGGTTTATTGATTGTTAATTATCAGTATATTATTAGTTACTGATGTAAGCGTGTGCGAGGAGAAAGGCTTCTTGTTACTCATATTAACATTATTGCTTCTATGTTTTAATAGATTAGTCCGGTACTGGGCTAGGAGTTTATTGTTAGCTTTTGGGATTAATGTTGGTGGGTTTGTTGAGCTTTAACGCTTTCTCAATTGATGGCTGCTTTTAGGCCTACTATGGTGGTATTAAGATTTTACTCTCTAGTTAAGGTTGTATCCGTTTCTAAAAAGCTGTACCTTTTTAGATTATCTCTTAAAAATACATTGGAATTTAGGGTTTTTGGGGTATTTTTAAGGTTGAACTAAAATTCCTTCTCGGACAACCAGCTATCACCAGGCTCGTTAGGCTTTTCACCTCTACCTACAAGTCTTCTCACTATTTTGCCACATAGATGAGTTGGTTCTTTTAAACTGCTCATAGGTAGCTCGTCTGGTTTCGGGGTATCTAGCTAAAGTTCTCTTTGTTAGATTTTTTCTGGTTAAATCATTATGCAAAAGGTAGAAGGGGTAATCTTTGCTTTTTTTTACTTTTATTTTATTCTTTCATCTTTCCCTTACGGTACTATCTCTATAGCGTCAGGATAAAAATTTCTATCTCCTATACTTTAATGCTAGGTGAATGTTTTGTTTTATTTTGGTGTATTTTTGTATTTGTTTAGTATGTTGAGCTAGCTTTGGTTCAAAGTACCCATACATTGTGGGATCTTCTAGGTGTAAACTAGGTGCTTTAGTTTAAGCTATGCTTTGGTAGTCCAAGCACACTTTCCAGTATGCTTACCTTGTTACGACTTGTCTCTTCTTGCATGGTCGTGTAATTAAACATAGGTTATTTTTATTACTACATGCTTGAGGAGGGTGACGGGCGGTGTGTGCGTGCTTCATGGCCTTATTCAATCAAGCACTCTATTCTTGATTTACTGCTAAATCCTCCTTTGGTCTTTAGTTTCATAAAAACTTTCGTATGGTGGGTATTCTTATGTAGAAAATGTAGCCCATTTCTTTCCAACCCATAAGCTACACCTTGACCTAACGTTTTTATGTGTTATGATTGTGCTTACTATTGTTCCTTTTTAGGGTTTGCTGAAGATGGCGGTATATAGGCTGAATTGGCAAGGGTTGGTAAGGTCTATCGGGGTTTATCGATTATAGAACAGGCTCCTCTAGGTGGATGTGAAGCACCGCCAAGTCCTTTGAGTTTTAGGCTGTTGCGAGTAGTACTCTGGCGAATAGTTTTGTTATGTAACTATTTGGGTTTAGGGCTAGGCATAGTGGGGTATCTAATCCCAGTTTGGGTCCTAGCTATCGTGTGTCAGAATTATTAGAGTCACTTTCGTGGGTTATTTTATTTTAACTAGGGCTTTTTACAGCTTAGTTATAATTTAACTCTATTGTGGTTTTTTCTTAAACACTCTTTACGCCGTGGATCTATTAATTTGGGTTAATCGTATGACCGCGGTGGCTGGCACGAGATTTACCAACTCTGATTAATATAACTTAGTCAAACTTTCGTTCATGGCTTAATTTTTATCACTGCTGTTTCCCGTGGGGGTGTGGTTGAGCAAGGCGTTATGAGCTACCGTTATAGGTGTGCTTGATACCTGCTCCTTTTGATCTTTAAGATCTGGAGGGCATTCTCACCGGGGCGCGGATACTTGCATGTGTAATTTTATTAAGAATTAATAGAAAGGCCAGGACCAAACCTGTGTGTTTATGGAGCTGTGAGGCTCATCTAGGCATTTTCAGTGCCTTGCTTTGATGGTTTAAGCTACATTAACTATAAGTTATATTTAAATTGTGGGCGTATACTTAAATAGGTGCTTATATTTTGGGAGGTTATTGTGTTGTAATTTTAAATTTATTTGTGGTAGATTGGCGTGAAAATCTAGGGGGGTAGGTGCCTGCTTTCGTAGCACCTATTTAAGTAAGTGTTTTATAAGATATAGTGGTTTATGTTGTTAGATGTTGTTTAGTGTAAGTTAGGCTTATTGTATTTGTACACTCTGCTTTGTTTTTGGGGTTTGGCAAGGCGTTATAGGGTGTGCAGAGCATGAGTTTAATGGGGGGTAAGGGGGGTTTGAATGAGCTAATAATTTACCTGCTTATATGCGCGTGTATGTACTTTATGTCCTGTAACCATTGACTGAATAGCACCTTGTTTAGATTGCCGTGCCAGGTCATGAATATCATGAAGTCCAGCTACAATTGATTTGACTGTGTTAGGGCCTTTGACGGCCATAGCTGAGTCCAAGCATCCCCAAAAATTAAAAAATACCAAATGTATGAAACCTCAGTTATGTGTGAGCATGGGCTGATTAGTCATTAGTCCATCGAGATGTCTTATTTAAGAGGAAAGAGTGGGCGATTTTAGGTGAGATGGTCCTGAAGTAAGAACCAGATGCCTGTTAAAGTTCATTGATAGAAACCCCCACAATTCATGGGCCCGGAGCGAGAAGAGGGATCCCTGCCAAGCGGGTTGCTGGTTTCACGCGGCATGGTAATTAAGCTCGTGATCTAATGGTGATGATATGCATGTTGACTGGGATTATTTGACATGATATGTGCTATGTACGATCAATAATAATATGTACTATGTAATATTAATAATAATATGTACATGCTTATATGCATGGGGACTGGCAGTTAATGCACGACGTACATAGGGTTATAATATATTAAATTTTCGGTTTTTAATAGTTAAATTTTTAGGGTCGCATATTTGTATGTTTGTGTGGAATTTTTGTGGGTTTTTTTGTTTTAAAGATAGTAATTAAGTACTTGGCGTTTTGGTTTGCATACGAATGGAATGTTTGTTTTGGTTG